TTACATAGTCCGTTTTAGGGATTGGCGACTTACCCATTCAGTGACTTTGGCACTGGATGTTCCCCCCCCAAAAAAAGGGGTACTATCGGGTCGGTTGAATTCCATAATAGACGTCTGTTGGCATTCCAGCCTTCCTTCTCCTTTCAGAGCCTATCCGAAAGAGAATCCAGTCCTTCTTGGTCGTGAATATCTGAATAGGATGAACCGCCCCGTGGATATCTTTGCTTTGGAACAAAACAATTCGAATTAGGCCCGGTCAACTGGAATGTGTATTATCCATATAGGGGATCTTCCACTTGAGAAGATCCATCGACCTGAGACGAAGAGAAGGGTCTATCTATTTTATTTAATTATTCATTTAGTTATTCAGTTAAATCAACGATTCGTTATTGGAGCAGATAGCAACAACTACCATTTCATCCGACATACGTATTTTTTATTTTCCAATGGATTTACATCTTTCATTAATGGAAATTTTTTGATGTAGTGAGTAATAGCTCTGCTTGCTCGCTGTTCAAGAATTCTTGTTTAGGCAGTTCATACCATCCATACATAGTGTTTTGGTCTAAGATTTCAATTCTGTTCCATTTAATCCCTATTTCATGGCCACATATCTTTCAGGCTAAGGAGTGGGAAACCTTTCTCCTATTCCATGAATCCAATTTTCATTTCATCCGGGAAAAGCCATCTTTTTCTCAACAATGCCTTTGTCATTTGATCCAATAGCGTTCCGTTAGATAGGAACAGGGTTGATAAATACTGATAACTCTCGGATAGAGTATTAGAACGGAAAAATCCATTAGATAATGAACTATTGGTTCTAAGCCATCTCTGGCGATGAATCAACAATTCGAAGTGCTTTTCTTGCGTATTCTTGATAAACCAGCGCTTATATATAGATGTAGGAGGATCCGTTTGGGAAGTAAGAAGCCCCTTTGACATCTCTTCATCCGCAAAGAATTCTCGATGTGAAAAGACAGAGACAAAGGGCTGATCTTTGAATAGGAAAAAGAGTGGATCCGCAGGGTCCCAAATGAATTGGCTTATTCGAAAAAAGCCTTGTTCTTTGGAAGATCTATCTCGTATCTCGTACTGCATGGTTCCACTCTGCAAGAACTCCGAATCATTCTCTTGAAGCTCATCCTCTTCATCATAAATGATCCGCTTGCCCCGAAATGACCTGGCCCAATAGGGAAATCCCAATTCATTGGGCCTTTCGATACAATCAAATAGAAAGCCCCAAGGGCGCCATATTCTAGGAGCCCAAACTATGTGATTGAATAAATCTTCCTCTATCTGTTGCGGGTCGAGGACTCCTTCCCCTTCTTCAAACTCCGATTCGTATTTTTCATAGAGAAATCTCTGATCAAGGATAGAACAAGATCCATTTTGCATCATATCTAAGGGACTCCTTGGTTCGGGTCGAAGAAGCAATGTCACTCGATCATTATCAAACTGACTGCCATCTTTTTCTGTCCGTGAGGATCCCACCAGAGCGCCTTCTACTTCTAATAGGCCGTGAACTAGATCAGAATCATTCTCAACAAGTCCATAATAAGTGATCCCCTTTTTTTCATCGGGTCCGGGTAGAGACCAAAGGTCTTGAGCAACCGATCCGGCAGAACAACTCAAAAGATAAAGAAGTATCGTTAATTTCTTTATGCTCGTTCCAAGTTCGAAGTACCATTTGTACAAATAAGAATCCCCTTCTAATTTCTTTTTCATATAGATAGATATAGGATCTATGGGGCAATCACTTAGAAATACTTTTTGTGCAACAGCCCTTCCTATCTGATAGAAAAGGATCCCATGATCCTGAACCGATCTTACCTGGGATCGCAAATCCCAAGTTTGTCGATGAAGAGCGGATCTAATTCTATTAGTGTCTAGAATAGATTTTTTCTGTGTAATACTAATCGATAGGGCCTCATTGGTAAGTGCTACAAGATCTCGTACATTGGAACCCATTGTTATGGACCCGAATCCATTAGTATGGAACATTTTCTTTTCCAAGCGAAATCCCCTAGTATATGAAAGAGTGAAAAAGTGCTTTCGTTGTTGTGGAATAAGAAGTCTTCGTATCTTAATGCATGTATTTAATTTATTCGGGGCTATTAGAGCAGGATCCACTTTTTGGGAAATATGGGTCGAAGCAATAACAAGAATATTTCTAGTGGAACATCTTTCACAATCCCTGGAGAGATGATTCACTAATAGACCGAGAGATAAGTAATTCGACTCATTCACATCCAGATCATGAATGTTTGGAATCCATATTATGCAAGGAGACATTGCTTTTGCTAATTCGAATTGAAGGGTGATATAAAACCGGTCTATTTCCGGCATCATATCCACAGTTAGCGCATTCATCCTAGTTAGAAGCTCCAGCTCCATATCAAGGTCACGGTCGATATCGTCACTCACATCAATATCGCCACTAGCATCAATATCGTCACTATCATCAATAAGAAAACCCTTAGGCTTGTTATCCAGGAACTTG